TTAGATTGAAATTCAAGAATCGTTCAGGAATTTACAATCAATAGTTAATGGTTCAAATTTGTCCTGAATTTTTGTTTTTCTTTTGTGCCTGAAAACCTATTTGTTTTCCCTTTCAATAGAAAGGGAAAGAAAGTCTTTAGATATTCGCGATTTTAAGATACAATCAATCGACGGGGAGGGGATTGATCCAATCCAAACAAAAAAGGCAGGCTCTTTTTTAGGAAAGGTATTAACGAAAACGCAAAATACAAGTACAATAAAAAAAGCAAAGGGGGGAGATCTTGTCATATATTTTAGATCGTTTTGGCGGCATGGCCGAGCGGTAAGGCGGGGGACTGCAAATCCTTTTTCCCCAGTTCAAATCCGGGTGTCGCCTAAATTAACAAAAGAATCGAGATACCTTATTTTGTTTTGCTGATATAACTTGACAAATTTTTTTCCAGCAGAAGCAAGCAGAGGAAAAGGACTTTGGATACTTGCTTGATTCTTAAGTATCTGAGGGGGTTCTACTCTATAAAATGAAAATACTGTAACTACTTTAAATCCTTTCGCTAGGGGTTAAGAGAAGATTATAGTGGTGAACAAGAATTGGTCAATTTTGATATGATAACCCTTCCGCTACTTAATGTATTGTCTACTGACTGGGTCTTGAATTAGATTTGATAGACGGACGTAGAATCTAATTAAATTATTAGTTGCGGAAAGAGCAGAAGATACTTTGTATACGTACTCATGAAAGTATCTGAGTACTCCGACATCCATTCAATCGGATTACTATTGAATGGATAATTTGCTTTTTCTTTAACTGTAATTTATATATGCTTTTAGTTCATATATTGTTACTTTAATATATTCTATATTAAAATTTTAACTTAACTGAAGTACAAAAAAATAAAGTTATAAAATAAAAATAAAGAAAGTAAAGTACAAAAATCAATTTTAACTTTTTGATAATCTTGAATCAAGAACGTAATAGGACGTTTTCAATTGGTTCATAGCGACAATCGAAGACGAAGATGGTAAGATTGAGATCAAATAAATGGGAAAAATTGAAAAGAAATAAAGAAATAAAAATAGGGATATGCGATAGATAATGATCTATCTTGATTCTATATTTTTTATACTTTTTAATTAAGTTACTTAAGGGCGACAAAAGAAAGAATGGGTCTTATTATTCTGACATATTATTAACATAACATTCCTTGGGTACTTCTGAGACGTCAAAGGCTGTCTCTACATATTTTTCTTGTACTTAATATTTTACAATTATACTAGAAGATTTCTAGTATAATCATTAGAACTTGGTCTAATTGGATTTATTGGATTGTTTCATCAATGATGTTGGATCAGAACCCCCTTTTGACTCTGCACTAGTAATTCTACTATTATTAGTCAACAATAATTGAATAATTTCTTCATAGAGATCGAGGACATAATTCACATGGATATAGTAAGTCTCGCTTGGGCTGCTTTAATGGTAGTCTTTACATTTTCCCTTTCACTCGTAGTATGGGGAAGAAGTGGACTCTAGAAGTACTAATAATTGAGTTTAGGAATCAAGCTGTATCAATTTTTTTTATAGATCGTTCTGCAAAGACTTTTTTTTAATTTACTATAAAATAAAATTCAATTATTCAATTTCACAAGTGAATTTGAAAAAATTGAATTTTGAAGTTCTATGCTATGTATTGCACTCTAGTGGAGTAATGTATTCTATAAATAATATATGAACTCTTTCAATCAAACAAATATTTCAATTATTCCTATGTTCCTATTTCAAAAGTAAAAGTTCTCCAAACGATATGAAATCTTTTACAATTGAATTCTTCATAAATCTTCTATAGCGACAATTGAGTAAGAACGAAACCCTTTAATTACTATATATTACTATATACTTTATTCTTGATTTGTTATTTTTTTCCGTCTTTGTCTTTCCTCTTCAAAGAGGAAAGAAAATAGTTCTGTTATTACATTACTTCGATACACTTTATTTACGGAAAACAACATAGACATAGTGATTGTCCAAGGAGATAATACACACAAGAAAATATTGTCTTTGGTCAAGTCGCATATTGTGCACTTACCATTTGTTTTTTATTATGTTATAAATTTTATTTATAATATTTTTTATGATGGTCTCTTTTTTCATTTCAGATCATGCTTGAAAGGTTAAAATCGATGAGGTTTATTAATCCTTTTCAAAATCCGAAGAAGTTCCCATGGAACCTCTGGATCCTCTGTCAACTGGTCAATAAATTACTTCTTTGTTGGAATGCTAACAAGAAGATTACTTGATTTTATTTTATTATACCCATACCTATTTTTCAATTATTGATTTGATTCTTTCTTTCAATGTATATCGGAATTCATATTCAATTAAAAAAGATAAGAAATCTTCGAATTAGAATCGAAGAGTAAGAGTGGTCTTTCGATTATTTCAAATTGATTGGAATCAACACAAATCAAATAGAAATGGATGAAGCAAAGAAATAGAGTGGGGACATGACACTATATACATTATATATGTAATTGATATCTATATATGAAGATAATATAATAATGTCAATTGATATATATATTAATATATATATTATATTAAATTAACCTGTATCGGCATACAGAAAACTTTATAAAGTAAATAACAATACTAGTCATAGTATGGTAGAAAAAGATTTTTCTACCATACTATCTAGTATCTCATAGAATACTGCTGATTCTAGTTCGATCATTTCATTTAAAACGTGAAATTTTAATTATTTCTTCTCTTTAATCATTGATAAGAACTAAAGAGTCACAAGTTTAATTCAAATTAATCACTTTGACTTACTGTTTTTACGTATATTATAAGTAAAAAAGCAGTAGGAATTAGAATGAATAGTGCAGTAGCAATAAATGCGAGAATATTTACTTCCATAATTTCATCGTTTCGTTTTTCTTTAATTCGCAATAACTCGGGATTTAATCCCATAGAGATGATAAATCTTTTGTCTGTAAATTCAATGGGATGGATTAGATCGAGATAGAATCGAATCGAATCAATATCATGAATAACAATATCTGACAAATTGATTCATCGTCAAGAATTGTTATAGTATAACATAGGAAGATCTTTTATCCATACCGAATTCCAAAGTAAAGTCAATTTTGATAGAATCAAAAATCCATTTACTTCGTTTACTTTATTTTATATTTCTATAAACTATAAGCTAGCACCCTCCTTGTACAATCATTTGATGAAGTATCATCTAACCGCTTTTACACTTACCATTGGTTCCAAACAAACCCAACAATAGAACAAATAAAAAAAATAAAAAGAAAAGAGATTCCTGTTGACAATGAAATTCTACTGTTTGTAGTCCCCTTTCACAGAACAGAAATATGGAAGGATGAATTGATATATTTTTTTTTATTGGATTTGGATCCATCGGGACTGACGGGGCTCGAACCCGCAGCTTCCGCCTTGACAGGGCGGTGCTCTGACCAATTGAACTACAATCCCAAGGAAATAACATAATAAAAAAGGTGTACAGTATACATATTCTTATGATTTTATTCAAATACTTCCGATATGGATAGGAACTTTAGCAAGAGAGGCAGTGATTACTAATAATCTTTTCGTTATTTACAAATTAATTGGATAGTCAATCTTTCAATGAAACAAGGTCTTTTTTTTCTTTACTCTTTTCCTTAGACTTTACACTTCCAGATCTTGATATGAATCTAGATCTTTAGCAAGATAAAAACTTGTTGGAAAAAAAAATAAATAGCGATAGGGGTACAGATACAGATAAGATATATCGATATCAGAAAATTTGATCAGATATTTTGACTTTTTTCTATTGGGATCGATCATTTCTGGAGAACAACAAATGGCTTATATCATTTCATGGTGGATCAGCGAATTATTGGGCCGAGCTGGATTTGAACCAGCGTAGACATATTGCCAACGAATTTACAGTCCGTCCCCATTAACCGCTCGGGCATCGACCCGGGAAGAATCAATCCAGGCTTAGTGATAATCCACGATCAACTTCCTTTCGTAGTACCCTACCCCCAGGGGAAGTCGAATCCCCGCTGCCTCCTTGAAAGAGAGATGTCCTGAACCGCTAGACGATGGGGGCATACTCGCCCAACCGTCATCATACTATGATCATAGTATGAATATTTTTTTGAAATTGTCAATATAATGGAATCATATGACTGAATGCGAAGGATCTTTCTGTCTTTCACGATTATATATAATCTTTATGATTATTTATATTCCCGAATCGTTAGCGTTCATTCTAATCGACATTTTATAATTCCATAAATAAATCTATTTTTTTCTTATAATTATTAATTTAAATAATATTATTAATAATTTCAATAATTATTACTACTATTAATATTATTAATATTATTTTATTTATTTTTAATAATACAAAATAAATTTTTTTTTTTATTTGGTTTGGGAGACAAGACGAATCGCTTTATTTTATTAATGATTCCATGAAATATTTTGGATCTAGGTTGAATTGGTAGATACATGTATTAATCAAATGAATTTCGTTATTTCGTTATGATGGCAATTAGGATCTGTATTGAAAGAATTCCTTTCATTGATTGATATTTATGAAATCAAATATCATTAAACCCCTTTTTTATTTTATTTTTTACTTAATACTTAAATACTTAAAAAGTATATCCGATACTCATTATGTAAAGCAAAATTATCGTTCCTGAGTGAACCACTATACCTTTAAGATATATTATAACGTATAAGATGTATTTATATACATATAACATATAACATATAATATGGATATACACTAAACACATAGTAACTAGTGGCTTATTCAGGAATTGAATCAAATATGCCCTTTTAACTCAGTGGTAGAGTAACGCCATGGTAAGGCGTAAGTCATCGGTTCAAATCCGATAAGGGGCTTTGGGTTTTTCATAAAACTATCGCGGTAGTATTCATATTTGAAAGGAGACTAAAAATATTATTAATATTTTTA